GAGTTATTTATATAAGGAAAAGGAAAGTAAGTAAGGTAAACAAAAAATCCTTCTTTTTCTTTGAACCCACCCAATCAAAAATCCTCCTTTTCTCAAAGGAGAATCGAAAAAATCATATTTTCATACAATATCTTAATTGAATTATATGTAATGATCAATAAATTAAGTTGAATTCTATATCTACACATACCAAAAACATAGAAAAATCCGAATACCAATCTAACCTATTCTATAGATATTTGGGCTAGAGTTGACAAACAAACAAAACCAGCAATATACTTTATTAGTATCGCATAGAAATCTAAATGGGGCGTGGCCAAGTGGTAAGGCAACGGGTTTTGGTCCCGCTATTCGGAGGTTCGAATCCTTCCGTCCCAGAACATATATATTCTCTGACAATATAGATTGCTTTTTTAACAATGTTCTGGTTCTGTTTAAAATCGAAATGTTCGCTGGAATGTGATTGTTGTTTCTGATTTTTTTCTTCGAGGAATCGTTTTTTTTTTTCAAAAACGGAATCGAGATGCGAAAGAATCCATATTCCCTATCGCGTATTCTCTACCCCCTAAATTGGCCTAATTAGATTCCATTTTTATTTTTGTCGATTTCTTGACTTTTCGCCAAGAGGAGGTTTTTGGTAATAATTAAATTCACTAAGTCTCTTAATTCTTAATCAATGAGGTAGGCTAAAATAGAAAAAAAGGAGCAAAAACGGGACTTAATCTGGACTTGTTTGGTTTTGTGCCTAGACAGCTTGCATTTCGTAAAAATAAAAAAGACTAGGACACCCCCTTCTTTTGATTTATGCTGCATCAGTCCCATAGAATGGGGTAGATAGGAGTTAATCGGTAATGGGAAGGCGTTCATTTCAATATCTCTAAACGGTGACAATTGCTCAGTCTATTTGATTGAATTGATAGATACGAAACCCTCCCCATTCTTTGGATTTTATCAATCAGATGAAAAAAATACGTCTTTTTTCCTAAGATGATTAAAAGTTCTTTTTAACTATCAAATTTTCTTGGAATAATGATGTCGAAAGGGGAACTTTCTAACTTTATTCGACATTGAGAAAGATAAAAAGTTTTAATCATTCCTTAGAAGCTGAATCTTTCTCTCCTATTAAGTCACGTGAAGATGCAGAATCAAAAAGAATTCGTTTATTCGTCTTATTGATTATTATTTAGATAATATTATTTTTACTATTCTAATGTTAGACAAATTAATATTAGCGATGGGGTCTTACTAAGACTTCTTCAGAAAAATCTTTATCCACCATAATCTATAGTATATAGGTATATACTATAGATTATGGTGTTTATACATCAGCCCAACTAATGACTATTCATGATTCCATAATTGAATCAATTCCATACCGGTTCGTAGAGGAATGTTATGGTAAAACTTCGTTTGAAACGATGTGGTAGAAAGCAACGTGCGACTTGAAGGACACGATCCGTTGTGGATTTGTACATCCACCATTTTTTGTAGGAATGAAGGTGCTCTTAGCTCGACATCATTGGTTCTGTTTCACTAGAACCCCTCGTTTTTTGTTGTCTTGGAATGTAAATAGTCCATGATGGAGCTCGAGTAGAAAGTAGTAATTTCTTTCTCGGGGCAAGGGTCTAGGGTTAATACCAATCAATAAAAAAATGGAAACAACTTCGTAAATATATCTTAGGTATGGAAATCGAAAGAATCCAATTCGAGCAAGTTTCAAATTCCAAAATTTATTGGAATTGATCAAACTTTTTCGAGCCAAAGTGTTTCACGAGGGAATCCATCATCTTGTAGGATTCTTTCATAGAAATCGCAAAAAGGGTATGTTGCTGCCATTTTGAAAGGATTTAAAAGCACCGAAGTAATGTTTAAACCCAATGATTTAAAATAAAACAAAGATAAAGGATCCCAGAACAAGGAAACACCTTTTTAATTGTCTTAATAACTGGATCAGACTGAAGAATCCAATTTTAAACGAGACAAACAAAAAAGGGGGAAAGACCGCTCAATAAATGAAATTGTCGAAAGATTTTCCTTTGAACTGTTTGAAAGTTATCCAACTTGAGTTAGGAGAGTACGAATGGTTTCTTTTTTATTTTAAGGAAGAACGAAGAAAAAAAGACTTACATCTTTAATTGCTTTGATCATTTTATGGATCCAGTTGTCATTTCTTAGATAGAATTCCATAGAGAGACAAAACTTCGAATCAATCATTTTTCTCGAGCCGTACGAGGAGAAAGCTTCCTATACGTTTCTAGGGGGGGGTGTTGTTCATCTATATCTATCCCAATGAGCCGTCTATCGAATCGTTGCAATTGATGTTCGATCCCGAAGAGAAGGAAAAGATCTTCAGAAAGTAGGTTTTTATGATCCGATAAAGAATCAAACCCATTTAAATGTTCCTGCTATTTTAGATTTCCTTGAAAAAGGGGCTCAACCTACAGAAACTGTTCAGGATATTTTAAAGAAGGCAGAGGTTTTTAAGGAACTTCGTCCTACG